CGAGACTTTTATTCATTCCATAACATAAACGTTCCAAATTTTTCTAGTCAACATAGTCACACCACACAAATTCGCATAAAAAAAATGGGGACCGGGGGTCAAATCAAATAAAAAAAGTATTCTTCGCAACCTACACGCAAGTGTGCTCGTATATTATTTATTAGCAATGAAATATAAATAATTCAAAATGGCTTGAAGAAAAACAGTATAATGTATGTATAATAAAGTAAGCAAAAGGTTTTTTTTTATTTATTATTTATTTATTATTTTTTTTTGACCCTACATAATTGCATCCATCAACAAGAAGTAAGAAGTTAAGTATTTTTATCAACTTACTGTTTCGAAATAAAATACATGGCTCTAGAAATTCATTTCGAACAATTGAACCTTCTCAAACTGTTTCTTTTTAAGAACCAAAAAGATTTGTGCCAGAATAACAGATGCCAAGAATAAAAAAAGACCTTGGACACGCGATGGGTCTTGAAGGACTATTTCTGCATCTCCCTGACCAAATCCACCCACATTTGGATTACTCGTTAATGGTTGATCAAGCTTGATGGATTCGCCCTCTGAAACAAGAAGTTCTGGTCCCGGAGGTATAATATCAACGACCACGTGTCCATCCGATGCATCCGCTATGTTTATTTCATACCCCCCTTTTTCTTTACGTACTATTTTGCTTACTATACCCGACGCTGTGGCATTATAGACTGTATTGTTACTCTTGCTCCCATCCGGATAAATCTGACCCCTTCCCCTATTACCGCCCACGTATATAGGATATTTTAAGAAGTAAACGTCTTTCTTAGTAACGGGGTCCGGAGACAAAATAGGAAAGGTGATTTCACTATATTTTTGACCAGGAACAGGACCTATTACAAGAATATTTTTTTTAGTAGGACGATAACTCTGAAAAGAAAGATTGCCCATCTTTTCTTTCATTTCCGGAGAAATACGATCGGAGGGGGCTAATTCGAATCCTTCAGGTAAAATAAGGACAGCCCCCACATTCAAAGATCCCCGTTTCCCATTAGAAAGAACCTGTTTCATTTGGATATCATAGGGAATTCTAACAACTGCTTCAAATACAGTATCTGGAAGTACCGCTTGTGGAACCTCAATATCCACGGGCTTATTGGCTAAATGACAATTGGCGCATACAATACGCCCAGTAGCTTCTCGTGGATTCTCATAACCCTGTTGTGCAAAAATGGGATATGCGTGTGAAATAGATGTCCGAGTTATTACATATATAAATATAATGACCGATACGAAAATGGATCGAGTCATCTGTTCCTTTATCCAAGAAAAGATATTTCTTTTTTGCATGGTCCAATCATTGATCCCGAAAATTTCTACAATAAATTGGGTAGGTTGCTAGTAGAGTTCCCTATCCACGATTCTGCTATTTTACTGGGATCCAGGAGTCATTTCCTGGATCGATAGAACCCTAAAAAACAAGTAACATTTTGAATGGTTTGTTTATGTACGAAGTAAAAAACATTATGATTAGATTTATATCAGTGGATCATTTTTAGTCATTCATTGAATGATAAATGACTACAAGTGACGGAGATAGACGATTTAAATAACGGAAGATCAAATATTTTAAAATTGTATCTAGAATGACTGGAAAGGTGGAAACAAGACCAGATATAATTTGATTATTATCAGAAAATCCAAAATCCTTGTAGACAGAACCAATCATTAGTTCCCAACCATGAGGCGAGTGGAATCCAATACATAAATCCGTTAATAAAAGAATAAAAAAAGCTTTTATTGTGTCGCTTAAGTTATAGATAAATTTCCGAACCCACGAATTAATAATACCAAGTTCCTCATTACCCAGAATAGAATAACCACTTAGAATAGCGAAGCTTATTATATTTGTCGAAAAATGTAAAATGGTACGGATATGATCCTCGTTGTACATTTTGACCAACTGGATCGTTTCTTTGTGTATTCCTATATGAAGCTTTTGTATATGTGTATCGGGGTACTCCTTTATCATTTCGTCCAAAATGAAGAGTTCTTCTAATTCTATGAATTTTGCCAGAACATTCTTTTCTTGAATATCATTCAAAAAAACTTCGGATTGCCCAGCATTCCACCAATTAGTAACCAAAGATTCCATACTTTTATTAAATGAGAAAGAAATCCACCAGGGCAAAAAAACTATAGATGTAAGATATAGAAGGGGGTTGAATGCTTTCTTTTTTGGCATTTTTAATCTGTGAATTGTTAATGAAACCACCTCATTCCTCGATTCTATCCAATCTGATATTTCCATGAAATATCAGTTCTATAACAAACAGGGTATTGAATCCATAGACCCCCTTTTATTTAAATTGAATTACCCTTTTATTTAAATTGAATTAATGGGCTAGTCCTTAGATCTGAAAACAATATTTTGATTTTATTATATCTTCATTCGAAGCAATTGCATCCTTTCGATGAATGCCCTAACGAGCCACTTCAAGTCAAGAAATGCATATTTTTCGGATTTCGAGACAAAACAAAAACAGAATTGAATTACAAGATCTAACATATAAATTCAAAAATAAAATATTGGACCCCAAAAATATGAAGTATGTATATAGTCTTAGTTTTTTGGATATATATGATGAATCCATACTTAGTATACTTGTTCCTAGTATGAAAAAATAGAGTTGATTTCCATATACAATCCATCAAAAAGTTTTGGTGGAAAAAGCGCTTTGTTTTCTGGTTGTTCCACACGCGTCTGCTTTTGCTCGAACGAGCGACCTGAAAAAATAAGTTAAGTTTTTATATAACAACAAATAAAATTACTGAGGTCCTTACTCAATGCTGCGAAAGCATTCATTCTTCAATTCATTTCAAAATACTTCAATAGGTACGCGCAAAAAAAAGGCCAATTCCGCAGCCTTTTGTTCAATTTCTCGTGGAGTCAAATTCTCATCAGTACGAGTCAAAGGAATGGCACCCTGGCCTCTGATTTCCATATAAAGTACACGCCGGGAATAAATACCTTCTTTAACCTCTATTCTAATCGACTGAATATCTCTCATAAGGAATCGAAGAAAGATTCGACGATTTCTTCCAGGGAATCCCCAACGAAAAATACACACTATTCCTTTTTTTCTATCGAATCTATCATAACCACTACCCACATTCCACGAAATTGTGCACCACAAATAGGAGCTAATGAACAGACCTGCGATCCCATAGAAAGACATCACGATCCCTTGTGGGAAAAAAAGGATTTGCTGAGAAGGAAATAAGGATATCAGATTCCTACCAAGGTAACTAGAAGTTCCAACCAATAAGAATCCCAGTGAACCTAAAAAAAGGATACAGGCCCAGCAGAAATTACTTGTTTTTCGAGACCCCATTATAAGTTCTATCCATATATGTTCTGATCGCCAGTTCATACTAGATCCAGTTGTTTAATTTTATTGAAATTAAGAGAATAACAAAAATTTGACTTTCTTTTTTTGTTCCCGAAGCAACTCTTATCAACTAGCACTCTTATTATGATGTGAACCATTAGGAGTAATTCATCGAATAGGTTAGATAGACAAAAGTATCCCCTTCATATGATCCCACTATAGATATCTACATAGATAGAGATATTTTTACTTTCCTTTTCATACATCTGCGGACCCCTTTTGAATTGAATATAGTATAGATATAATCTATTTATCCCCATATATCATGCCATGATGTTTCCACACGCATAATAGCTCTTTCGTTTGTGTTCGGAAGAATCCACATGTTGTATCCTATGTCCACTAAATTAGATATCTGTATTATGACCCAAGTCCGAGTCTTGAAAAAAAAAAAAAAAATGAACGAGATTGGAATCCCGTCGAATCTAGATAATCTTGTTTTTTTGAACATGAAGAGATAGGGAAGCCATTGCAATTGCCGGAAATACTAGACCCACTAAAGGCACAAAAAAAGAGGGTAAGTTGAAAGTTGTCATAGAATGGATACCTCGATTTAATATTTTTTACCTGTTATAAAGATATCTTATAATAAGTATATCTATTATCAGTATATAATAATAGGTACAAGAAACTTAGAACTAAATAAGTGTACCTATTCACTTTCACTTTTATATATATTTAATTATATTATTATTATTGTTCTCTTATACTTATCTTCTAATAAATACCAAAAAAGGTTCTTACAAGTTATCGCGGGTTCTAACGAATTCGACCCAACAGTGATTCTTAATAAAAACAAAACGGAAAGTTCTTGGAGAATAATTCAAAAATAACTATAGAATAGGAATCTTGCATTTATTTTTGAATTATTCAATATTTATATCTATAATAAATACGTAATGTAATAAAATTACATTCATTTTTCCTAATTTAGAATAAAAATTCACTCTTTTATCCTATTGATAGAGCCTTCCCAATTACTAATAATCCATTATGATTACTAATCATGCATTATTTATATAGGTAGAAATAAAATGGATCTGTAGGAAATAAGAAAAGTGATTATCAACAACTTATGATCCATTATACAATTGTATCTTATAACCTCAAGTAAAATTCCATGCTTATTATTTTTGATTTTCACTTTGATTACTATAAACTAAATAAAATGGAAACTAAATACTTGTAAACTTCAAAGTCAAAAACTGAATTAAATGATCTACTTGATTAAATTTTGATTCAAAGGACAGAAACCGTGAAGCTGAAATAACTCACTCAGAACACCCTTTAAAGGATTACGTGGTACGATTGGGTCGAATAAGCCCTTATGGAATAAATACTCAGCTTCTTGTGACCCATCAGGTACTGTCTTATTCAATGTTTGTTCAATTACTCTTTTACCGGCAAATGCAATGTAAGCATTAGGTTCGGCAATAATGATATCTCCTAACATACCAAAACTGGCAGTCACCCCACCGGTTGTAGGAGATGTAAGGATTGATACGTAGAATAACTTTTTATTTGATTGATAATTATATAAAGCTGAAGATATTTTAGCCATTTGCATCA